ATATATATATATATATATATATATATATATATATATATATATATTTCATTATTGTGAAATGGTTAAATTAATATAGTTATAAAAATGTTAAATGGCAGGTATATAATATATTAATCTATATATAGATGAATATTTGGTTACAAAGTTGGCAGAAATAAAATGTGAATAATTTAGGATTATTAGATAAGATATAGTATCTTACTTTGTATATTGTAAAGTTAGTTTAAATTAAAAATGGTAAATTGTGGATTTATAGATAAATGAGTTTTACTTTACTGCTTTAATTCGATATAGGGGATATATTTTTTTAATTAAATGGTGATTATTTTATTGGTGGTCGTCGGTGTATAGTGTAATTAATAATGAGAAAATATAACCTTGAATGATTCCGATACCAATTTCGAAGATGAAATAACCAATTTGGATAAGTATAACAATTAATGATACTGTTAGGCTGTTGGATAGTATAGAAATTATTAAGTAATCTCCGATTAAGGTTAAAATAATATGACCTGCACTAATGTTGGCTGCTAATCGGATTGATAAGGTAATTGGTCGTACTAGAATTCTTAATGATTCAATAATGGGTAAAAATGGGATAAGGAATGAAGGGGTTCCTATAGGCAATATGAAGGCTAAGCTAGAATAAGGGTTATTTATATAAGAGGAAATAATAAGCGAGAACCATAATGGTAATGATAAAGAAAAAGTTATAGCAAGGTGTCTAGTAGTGCTGAATACGTAAGGTATAAGACCTAATATATTAAAATTAATAATAGTAATAAATAAAGAGGATACTAGTAAACTAAATCCCCCAAGATTTATACTATATGAACGAGTAGTTTGAATATTAATTGCTTGTTTAGGTAAACTTATAATATTTGATAAATTTGATGAATTAATTCAATAAGATGAATTAATAAAGAATAGAGATCATAAAGATAATAATCAAGTTATTATATGTATAGAGAATAAGGTTGAGTTATGATCATCAAATGAAGAAAAGATGTCTACTATCATACTATCATTTATAAGTAACGTTTATGTTTGTTTTTGAAGATTTATTGATGGAGTAAGAGTTTCTATTATTTCATCATATAATAGATGTGTTAATAATTATAATGGATCAAAATATTGTGAATAAAAATAATCAATTAATAGGAGATAGCTGTGGCATGCAAAAAGTACTATATAAAATAGTAATTTAAAATTGACAATTTTATGTTATATATTAACTAACTTTTTGTTATTATTGGCAAATTAGTGGTATTAAAGATAAATTTCTTTCTTTATGATTGCAAATCATATCTTCTATATAAAGTATAATACCTTTGTAGATTATAATGGTTTTTCATTCTTATGAAGAAGAAATTTAAAATTTTGATAAAATTTATTTATTAACAAATATGGCGGATAATGTGCTTTCTGTTTTTATAGTTTTGTAAAATAAAAAGGGGATATAGAGGGCCATTAAAATAACGAAAGAAAAGATGATGATAAGGATTAATTAGATGTATATATGTATAACTATAAAAAATGTGTGTAGAGGAGAGGGTGAAAGTGGATATGTATGATTGGTTGGGGGTGTGTAGAGGAGAGGGTGAAAGTGGATATGTATGATTGGTTGGGGGTGTGTAGAGCTATATGGACCGCAGTTCGTTTAGATTTAATGCTACTTTGCTAGATAAATGTTTAGAGTGAATTATATACACGCGCGCAATAGAATTAGGGAGTATAAAAATGGGAGACTTCGAGGTATGAATAATAGACTTATTTAGATTTAAAGGTGTATATTATATACATGCCGATTAGTGTAAAAATGTTGGATGATGTTAATAAATATTTTATTAGTATAATGAGTATATTTGTTTTCCAAACAAAAGGTTTAATGTAATTAAATAGAATATAATTATTAAGATGGCAGATCAGTGCATAGAATTTAAGCTTCTATTAGAGAAATAAATTATTGTTTCTTCTTAATATTATAGGTATATTGATAATAGTTATAAAGATAAGTATCTAATTTTGGTTTACAAGACCAGTGTTTTATTTAAACTATTATAACAGTTATGATTATAAGAGGAGAATTGTTGTTAGGGATGTTTATTTATATAAGGGGTTTTTTTGTGTTACTGTTTCAGTGAAAACATATTTTAAATATTTTATTAAGGTTTGAAGTTATAATACTGGGTATTATTTTTTCTTTTTTATTAACTTGGGGCTTATATAGTAGTGATTATAGTATTATAATAGTGATTGTTGTTTTTGGTGTATGTGAAGCGAGTTTAGGTTTATCTCTATTAGTCAGTCTTATCCGTGTACATGGTAATGATTACGTAAGGTCGTTGAGTTTATATAAATTATAGGTTTATTATTTAGAATAGTTGGGTTATTTTCATTGTGAAATGTAATAGTTTGAGAACTTCGTTTTTGATGAATAATAATTTCGTGTGTATTATGTATAAAATTTTTAAATTTAGAGGTTTGGGGCAATTGTATTACTGAGTTTTTTTATTGTGATAGTATAAGGGGGATACTAATTGTTCTTACTTTATGAATTAGTGGTTTGATGTTTTTGGCTAGAAATTACTCTGTTAAATTTATAGATAATAAAAGTTTGTTGTTTTCATTTGTGGTTGTGGTACTAGCTGTGGTGGTAATTATATATTTTTTGTGTGTACATGTTATATATTTTTATATTTTTTTTGAAATTTCATTAATTCCTACGTTAATATTAATTATTGGTTGGGGGTACCAGCCTGAGCGTTTACAAGCGGGGGTTTATATAATACTATACACTATTTCGGCTTCTCTTCCTTTGTTAATAAGGTTGGTTATAGTAGGTGGTATATATAGTTCTTATAGTATGGTGCTGGTAAGGTATTTAAATTGTTTAGATTTGGTTTATAATGTTAGATCTTTATGATTTTTAGGTTTAATGGGAGCTTTTTTAGTTAAATTGCCTATATTTTCTGTACATCTATGGTTACCTAAAGCTCATGTAGAGGCTCCTATTGCAGGTTCGATGATCTTAGCTGGGGTTTTGTTAAAGTTGGGGGGTTATGGAGTCTTACGTTTGTTAAGTGTTTATTTTTTAAATAGGTTAATTTTTAGAAAGATTTTTATTATTATTTGTGTATGAGGTGGGGTTATTACTGCTACTATTTGTGTTGGTCAAAGGGATATTAAATCTTTGATTGCTTATTCAAGTGTCGGGCATATAGGTTTAATGTTAGGTGGAGTATTAAGTAAGTTTATATGAGGATGAGAAGGAGCAATATTAATAATAATTTCTCATGGATTTTGTTCTTCTGGGCTATTTTGTTTAGCTAATTTAATGTATGAGAAGTTTAAGAGTCGTAGATTGTTTTTGTGTGGAGGGATAATTAATGTAAGCCCTATTATGTCTTTGTGGTGATTTTTGTTTTGTATTGGAAATATGGGGGCACCTCCTTTTGTTGGTTTAATTAGTGAGGTTATATTATTTTGTTGCATATATATATATAGGAGGTGGTTTATTGTAATTATTTTATTGATAGTTTTTGTAGGAGGTTTGTATAATTTAGTTATGTTTGTTAGTACTCAGCATGGGGGTGTTATAGGATTTACTAATAGGTGAATTGTTAATGTTTGTAGGGAGTACTTATTATTATTGCTTCATTTTTACCCTATATTGTTTTTTATTCTAAATATTGGTTATTTAAACAAGATTTTTTTGTTTTAAGTAATAAAGATTAACTTTAAAATAAGTAGTAGATTGTAATTTAATTATAAATATAGTATACTTTATAATGTTTAAATTGGTTGGAATTGAGTTGTGTTTTAGTTTTATAATATTTAGTTGATTTTTTTTTATGTTTTTCATAATAGTTTATTTATGTTTAAATAATATTTGTTTGTTATTTAGATGGGAAATTATAAATTGTATAAGGGGAAGTGTTGATTTTGATTTAGTAATTGATTGAATAAGTTGTAGGTTTAGAGGTTTAGTTTGTTTTATTTCCGGTTGTGTAATGGTTTTTACTATAAGTTATATGAGGGGGGATGTTAATTTATTTCGTTTTGTTTTGACTGTAATGTTGTTTGTATTGTCTATAAATTTTTTGATTTTTATCCCTAGATTAGTTTCTTTGTTGTTAGGATGAGATGGGTTAGGGCTAGTTTCTTTTTGTTTAGTAATTTATTATCAAAATAGTAAGTCTTTGGCTGCTGGCATGTTAACTGTTTTAATAAATCGAGTTGGGGATTGTTTCATTTTAAGGGCTGTAGCTGTTATAATTGTTTTAGGTCATTGAAATGTGTTATGTTTATGGGAATTTAATGGTTTTTTTTATATGAATTTATTTATTATAATTGCTGGTATAACTAAGAGAGCTCAGATTCCCTTTAGTAGGTGATTGCCGGCAGCAATAGCTGCCCCTACACCTGTATCGGCATTGGTTCATTCTTCTACTTTAGTTACTGCTGGTGTTTTTTTATTTATTCGATTTTTTAACTATTTAAATTGTTATGATTGATTTAATTATTTTATTGTCTATATTTCTATTATAACTACGGTTATGTCAGGGGTTTGTGCTTTATATGAGTATGATATAAAGAAGATTATTGCTTTGTCTACCCTTAGTCAATTAGGTGTTATGATAATGTCCTTGGGGTTAGGTATACCTATGTTAGCCTTATTTCATCTATACACTCATGCTATATTTAAAGCTTTGTTATTTATGTGCGGTGGTAATATTATTCATTGTTATAGAGGTAAGCAGGATATGCGTCAAATTAGAAATGTTTCTAATCTTTTGCCGGTTACTAGAACTTTTTTAAATATCTCTAACATGGCTTTATGTGGTATGCCTTTTTTGGCTGGATTTTATTCAAAAGACTTAATTATTGAATCTTTGATTGTGGGCAATATAAACTTAATTATGTTTATTTTAGGCTCTTTTGGTGTATGTTTAACTGTTCTTTATTCAATACGTTTTTCTTTCTTTATTATTTGAGATAATCAAAGTTCTGATTCTTATACTAATATAAATGATAATGATTTAAAAATAATTTTTCCTATATCAATATTAGTTATGGGGGCTCTATTTGGGGGTTTTTTATTTCAAGAGTTATTTCCTTTATTTAATTTAGGTTTCTTTTTATTTTCAATAATAAAACTCATAGTTCCTTTATTAATTATTATAAGTTTAATGTTTTCTTTTGGATTTTGGGATAGTAATAATATTAAGTTTAAATATGGGTATTTAAATTATGTTAATAGAACTATATGGTTTTTATCTACTTTTTTATGTTTTCCGGCACTAGAAGGTTTTAAGGCTGTAACTAATAAAAGTTTAAAGGTTGTTGATATAGGATGATTTGAAATTTTTGGTGGACAAGGAGTTTTTAGTGTTAATAAAGTTATTTTTTTGTTATTAGAACATTGATTAATGTTAATATTCAGTTGTTATATAATTATTTTTGTAGTAGTAGTATTTATTGTTTAGTTTAAATAGCTTAATTTATAGAGCGTGACGTTGAAGGTGTCAAGGTGATTTGTATATATCTTTAAATATATTGGTTTTAAACAAGGGTGAAGTTACACCTAAAGTATGAGCCGAAATCATATATGATAAATCATTTCTTGCTATAATTGAAAAGTAATATAAGTGTGATTATAATAAAGTAAGCTAAAAAATAAGCTGTTGGGTTCATACCCCAAAAATGAATTATTATTCCTTTGTTATAATAAGTTTACTGTATTTATATTATCTATTATTAATTTTCTTCACTTATTGCATATAATCATTTAATGAAATATGTTATATTTACGACTTCTAAAGTAATAGGTATAAAGGAGTGATTAGCTCCACAAATCTCTGAGCATTGACCATAATAAAGTCCTGGTCGGTTAGGATATAGTATTAATTGATTTAATCGTCCTGGAATTGCGTCCACTTTCACCCCTAGTATAGGGACGGCTCATGAATGAATTACATCTGCTGATGAGACAATAATTCGTGTATTAGTTTTTATGGGCAGAATTAAGTGGTGGTCTGTTTCTAGCAATCGATAATCCCCAAGGTTTAATTCGTTGGTTGGGATTATATAGGCGTCAAATTCAATATCTAAAAAATCTGAGTATTCGTAACTTCAGTATCATTGATGACCCATGGTTTTAATTGTAAGTAGAGGGTTATTTGTTTCATCTAATAAATATAATAAGCGGAGTGATGGGAGAGCTAGAAATAGTAGAATAATGGCTGGGGCAACTGTTCAAATAGTCTCAATTTTTTGTCTTTCGCTAATATTAAAGCATGAGAACTTATTAGTTATTAAAATTGAAGATATATATATAACTATGGTGAGAACTATAATAATAGAGAATATGGCGTGATCATGAAAAAAGATAATTTGTTCTATAAGAGGTGAACAAGCATCTTGAAATCCTAATTGTCCTCAGTAGGTCATGACAGAAAATAGGGCCAGTGAAGTAATAGAAATTACAGTCTTTTAATTAACAGTTAAATGCCTCTGTTTTGGCTTTCCACTGATATATATATATATATATATATATATATATATATATATATATATATATATATATATTTATATTTTTATTATTAAAATACCAAGATTATTATAATGAATAGAAAGGTTAATATAAATAATAAATAGTGTGTTTACATATTAATAGTTTTGAAAATAGATTTAGTAAAAAGGAGAAAGGAGAAAGGAGGTTCTTATGGTGTAATAAGCACATTAGATTTTCAATCTTTTAGTACACTGCTATATTTTAAGTGTTAAGAATGTGATGTATGAGGTGGTCGATCTAAGTCGGTAGATTGTAAATCTATGAATAAGTTGTGTAACTTTCTCATGGTTTCATAGTTTATGTAAAAATATTAAGTTGCAAACTTAAGGATGTGATTAATCACTGAAACTTATACAGATAAATTTTAATAAATTTTATTGTTATTGGTAGGTTAATATGTGTAATATTTATACGTAAATTGCTCCGGTCTCAGATAGACTATGAAAATCAACAGGTAATCGGTTATCTCATTCTAGTGAGGGGGATAAGTGATTAGATCAGATTACAGTTCGTTGGGAGATTAATCTTTCTCATACAATAAAAATAAAAAATAAAACTCTGGTTAAAGATAGTATTGACCCTATAGATGAAATTATATTTCATTTGGTGTAACAGTCCGGATAATCCGAGTATCGTCGAGGTATACCGGCTAAACCTAAAAAGTGTTGAGGGAAAAAGGTGATATTGACCCCCAAAAATATAGTTATAAAGTGTGTTTTTGTTCATTGTTGATTTAGGGTTAGTCCCGTAAATAATGGGTATCATTGATTAAATCCCGCAAATAGAGCGAAAACAGCCCCTATTGAAAGGACATAGTGAAAGTGTGCAACTACGTAATATGTATCATGTAATATAATATCTAATGAAGAGTTAGATAATACAATACCTGTTAGTCCCCCTACTGTAAATAAAAAAATAAATCCCAGTGCTCACATTATTGTAGTGTTATATTTAACTGGTGACCCATAAATGGTTGCTAATCATCTGAATACTTTAATTCCGGTTGGAATAGCAATAATTATTGTTGCGGATGTAAAGTAAGCTCGAGTATCTACATCTATCCCAACAGTAAACATATGGTGAGCTCATACAATAAATCCTAGTAGACCAATGGAAAGTATTGCATAAATTATACCTAGAGTTCCAAAAATTTCTTTTTTAAATGAGTGGTGGGATACAATTTGGGAAATTATACCAAATGCTGGTAGAATTAAAATATACACCTCTGGGTGACCAAAGAATCAAAATAAGTGTTGATATAAAATTGGGTCTCCACCACCTCTTGGGTCAAAGAATGTGGTGTTGAAGTTTCGGTCAGTTAATAGTATAGTAATTGCTCCGGCTAGAACAGGTAGAGAAAGGAGTAATAAAATTGCTGTAATGAAAACAGATCAAACAAATAATGATATTCGTTCTATCAAAAGACCTTCTCAACGTATATTTATAATGGTTGTGATAAAATTAATAGCACCCAGAATAGAAGAAATACCCGCTAAGTGAAGTGAGAAAATGGCTAGGTCAACCGAAGGGCCTGCATGAGAAAGATTTCTAGATAAAGGTGGGTATACTGTTCAGCCTGTTCCTGCCCCTCTTTCAACTGCGGAGGAGGCTAATAATAATGTTAGTGATGGTGGGAGTAGTCAAAATCTTATATTATTTATACGTGGGAAAGCTATATCTGGGGCACCTAGTATTAAGGGAACTAATCAATTTCCAAAACCCCCAATTATAATAGGTATAACTATAAAAAAAATTATAATAAAACCATGAGCAGTAACTACTACGTTATATAGTTGGTCGTCATTTAATAGTGATCCAGGTTTCCCTAGTTCTGTTCGAATTATCAATCTTAATGAAGTACCTACTAAGCCTGCTCAAATTCCAAAGATAAAATATAATGTTCCAATATCTTTATGATTTGTGGAAAATAGTCATCGCATATAATATAATTATGGTGATTAGAGGATAAATAATAAATCTTCTGAGTAAGTTTATTATAATTAAAGGGTTATAGGGTTTGTGGGATTTGTTGGTTTCAATTATTATATAGGATTTAATTATTAATATTAGAGCTATATTTAAATAGAAATATAATCTAATAAGAGTTCCGGTTAATAAAAGTAATGTTATTACTATTATTTTTGAATCAACTAAAGAAATAAGAATAGTTAATTTAGACATAAACCCTAAAAGTGGGGGTAGTCCACCTAATGAGAGGATTAAAGAAATAGTGATTATTCTATTTGATTTGTTTTTTTGTGTGAGTATAAATAGGTGGTTACCTAAATTAGATCTAAGTATGTTTATTAATGGTAATGAGATAATAATATAGATAATAAAATAGGTTAAAGTTAATATTCTATTAATTAGGATTATAGATAGTATTCATCCTAGGTGTGAGATTGATGAGTATGTTATAATAAGTTGAATATTAGTCTGGTTTAGGGCTATAATTCTTCCTACTATAGTAGATATAACTGAGATCACAATTAAAGATATGTAATTGGTGTTAATCAATCTTAGTATAAAAAGAGGTGCAATTTTTTGTCATGTTAAGATTAAAAATAAAATTCTTCAAGATATTTGTTTGGTAATTCTTGGTAGTCAGAAGTGTAGTGGTGCCCCCCCTAATTTTATGATTAGGGATAGTATAATAAATGTGCTAATTACATTGTCAGTAAATATAGAGTATCATGATAATCTAAAGGAATATATTATAATAGATGAAATGATTAAGATTCTAGATCTTATTCTTTGAATAATAAAATATTTGATAGAAGCTTCAGCTTCTAATGTTTTTCCTTTAATATTTATAAGTGGTAAAAAGCCTATAAGATTTAATTCTAACCCTATTCACATAGTTAATCAATGAGAAGAGGATAGTGAAAATAAGGTGCCTATAAATATAATAATAATAAATAGAAAATTAGATGGAAAAAATTTATTGTTCATAAAAGGTAGAACAATTTCGAGTTGCTCAAAATAAAGTTAGCAGCTTTATTTTATTCCTAATTACCTTTAAAAGGATTATTAAGGATTAAATAATAATCATTATCTAGATTAAAAGTCTAGTGCTTAAATGTTCGGCCACTTAATATATAAATATATATTATGGTTTTTCATTCTTATGAAGAAGAAATTTAAAATTTTGATAAAATTTATTTATTAACAAATATGGCGGATAATGTGCTTTCTGTTTTTATAGTTTTGTAAAATAAAAAGGGGATATAGAGGGCCATTAAAATAACGAAAGAAAAGATGATGATAAGGATTAATTAGATGTATATATGTATAACTATAAAAAATGTGTGTAGAGGAGAGGGTGAAAGTGGATATGTATGATTGGTTGGGGGTGTGTAGAGGAGAGGGTGAAAGTGGATATGTATGATTGGTTGGGGGTGTGTAGAGCTATATGGACCGCAGTTCGTTTAGATTTAATGCTACTTTGCTAGATAAATGTTTAGAGTGAATTATATACACGCGCGCAATAGAATTAGGGAGTATAAAAATGGGAGACTTCGAGGTATGAATAATAGACTTATTTAGATTTAAAGGTGTATATTATATACATGCCGACTAGTGTAAAAATGTTGTATATTGAATATAAAGATTTTAAGTTAATTTAAACTGAAGGCTTTCAAGGTCTTTTATAAATATATAGTGTTTAAATCTTGTCTATAAAAGTTAAATGTAGTTTGTTTAATGGGTATTAATTTGGCATAGTAAATGAAAAGATTTTATGTTAATTTGGCTTTGGTTATTATATAAGTTGTTATCAAGTTTATACATGCTAGATTTGAATATTGATCGGTTTATTTGAAATTTATTATTTATATAATAGTTTAATATTTTATATAATTAGTATGATTATATTAGTATAGTATTAAGATATAATGAGTAAATTACGCAGTATTTATTTTTATACAATGAATGAAAGTTTGATATAGTTAATGTAATTTAAAGGTGGTTAAATTGGTGCCAGCATCTGCGGTTATACCAATACTTTGAATTTATATTTAAATAGTGTAAAATAAAGTAATAAAATTAATATTATTATTAGAATTAATGAGTATATAGATTGTAGGTAAAATTTAATCTGTATAATTAATTATACTGTTCTAAATTAATAGGTTCTTTGAAAATAAGGTTTAAGTAGACTAGGATTAGAGACCCTATTATTCTTTATTTTAAAAATTTTATTATTTAAGTAGTAAGAGTTATTAGCAAATATTTTATTTAATTTAATTTTGTACTTGAAACTTAAAAGGCTTGGCGGTGTCATATATCCTTCCAGGGGAGCTTGCTTATTAATTTGATATTCCTCAATTTATACTTACTTTCTTTTGAATTATAAAAAATTGTCAGTTTGTGTATTGCTGTCGTCAGTTTATTTTGTAAAAATTTTAGAAAAAACTTTGTAATGATTAGATTATGATGTCAAGTCAAAATGCAGCTTATAAGAAAGGTTTATAAAGTGAGCTACAGTTTGTTATATTTAATCTGATTAAACTATGTAATTAGTTTATGAAGTTGGACTTGGTAGTAATAAAAGTATAAATAGTGTGTTTTTATGAATTGGGTTTTGTGATGCGTACATATCGCCCGTCGCTCTTGTTGGAAGATAAGATAAGTCGTAACATAGTAGGGGTAGTGGAAGCTGTTCCTGGGTTAATAATTATCAAAGCTTAACATAAATAATGTATCTCACTTACATTGAGAAAATGATTAATATATTTAGTCAGTTTTGATAAAATAAAAATAAAATAACTTCTGTATTTTGTAGTTGAAAAAATTTTTTTTTATTTAGGTATTAGTAGTATAGATAAATTTTTGTTTAGGTGTACTGTAAAGGATTAGTTTATTTGGTTGTTAGTAAAAATAAAAATTTGTACCTTTTGTATAATGGGTTAATGATATTTAAAATTTTTTATAGAATTATCTCGAATTAGGAGGATTTATTTGGTAATATATGTTAACGTGGTAAAGTTATATGTTTATTATTGAATGGTAATGAAATGTTTATCGTTTCCTAGAATAGCTAGTTTATTAGGTGAAAGATATTTAAGTATCATAGTGTTTATATAATAAAGTTATATTGAATACTAGTTTATTATATGGGGGATAAGCTTCATATAGGTTTATAGAATGTTATGTATAAGTAAATATAATTTAAGTAGGGTTAAAATTTAGTTTTTCTTAATGATTTAATTTATTATCTGTTTAAAATATTTCAAGTGGTATGTAATTAATAAATGATTGTTAATATTTTTAGTTAAATATAATGTTAATATGAGTATTGGTTTATGGTTTATCTATTTATTGTAATTATAAATGTAAATTGTTATTTAGTTTCATAAAAAATTAAGTAAAGTGAAGGAACTCGGCAAATATTAATCTCGCCTGTTTATCAAAAACATCTCTCTTTGTTGATTCATAAATAAAGAGTTGGGCCTGCTCGGTGAAATGTTTAACAGCTGCGGTATTTTAACTGTACTAAGGTAGCATAATAATTTGCCTTATAATTTGAGGCTAGAATGAATGGTTTGACGAAGGTTAATCTGTCTCCACTTTATTTTTTAGAAATTAATTTTCATAGTGAAAAAGCTTGAATTTTTTAAGGGGACGAGAAGACCCTATTGAGCTTATAATTTTATTAATATTTTATAAATATTTATGTTGTGTTATATAAATTTTAATTGGGGTGATTAAGGAATAATTTTATTGATTTTATAGTGTAACTTCCTTAGAAAACATATTGTTAAATTAAGTAACCGATTTATATATAGGTTTATATTGGGTATTGCTTATAATATAGTTACCATAGGGATAACAGCGTAATTTACTTAGAGAGTTCTTATTGAAAAGTAAGATTGCGACCTCGATGTTGGATTAAAGTAACCTTAAGGTGCAGAAGCTTTATAAGGTAAATCTGTTCGATTTTTAAAACTTTACATGATCTGAGTTCAGACCGGCGTGAGCCAGGTTGGTTTCTATCTTTTAAAAATTGTTATTGCTTCTTTTAGTACGAAAGGATCGAAGAAAGCTAAAAGTTTAATTAAAATATAGATATAATTTATATGTGGTTTTGTTAAAAACACAGAAGGTAGCCCTTATAATTTATAACATCAATATAATCCGTTCTTTCCGGCGCAGTGTTTTAAATTTTAATTGAAAATTTATGTATGGTTTTTCATTCTTATGAAGAAGAAATTTAAAATTTTGATAAAATTTATTTATTAACAAATATGGCGGATAATGTGCTTTCTGTTTTTATAGTTTTGTAAAATAAAAAGGGGATATAGAGGGCCATTAAAATAACGAAAGAAAAGATGATGATAAGGATTAATTAGATGTATATATGTATAACTATAAAAATGTGTCTAGAGGAGAGGGTGAAAATGGATATGTATGATTGGTTGGGGGTGTGTAGAGGAGAGGGTGAAAGTGGATATGTATGATTGGTTGGGGGTGTGTAGAGCTATATGGACCGCAGTTCGTTTAGATTTAATGCTACTTTGCTAGATAAATGTTTAGAGTGAATTATATACACGCGCGCAATAGAATTAGGGAGTATAAAAATGGGAGACTTCGAGGTATGAATAATAGACTTATTTAGATTTAAAGGTGTATATTATATACATGCCGATTAGTGTAAAAATGTTGTATAGTAATAAAAATTACATGGTGGTGTATGTGCACGTGAGTTTTTGATATTTAAGGAATAGGTTCAAATCCTTTCTATGTAAATTTATAGATATTAATAAAACTATAATTTGTGGAAGTATTTAATGCTTAGGGTGAATATTATTAATTATGCTTGTTGAGTTATTGTCTGGAGTGGTTTCTTGTGTCTGTGCTCTTTTGGCTGTTGCCTTTTTTACTTTATTAGAGCGAAAAGGATTAGGTTATTTTCAATTACGTAAAGGACCTAATAAGGTAGGTTTGATAGGACTTCCTCAGCCCTTAGCAGATGCAGTTAAGTTATTTACAAAAGAGTTAATTAAGCCTACTCTTGTAAATGTTTTTCCTTTTTTAGTGTGTCCTGCTATAAGACTGTTTTTAGCTTTAGTTTTGTGAATCTTATATAATAATTATTTTGTTTGTGGAATAGGGGGTTTGAGTATATTATTATTTTTATGTGTTTCTAGTTTAGGTGTATATAGAGTAATAGGGGCTGGGTGATTTTCGAATTCTAAATATGCTTTATTGGGATCTGTTCGTGCTGTTGCCCAAAGTATTTCTTATGAAGTAAGAATATCTTTAATTTTAATAAGATGTTTATTGTTAGTTGGAAGTATAAGGTTAAGAATAATTATAAAATACCAGTTTTTTGTTTGAGTAGTTTTTGTTAATTTTTTTATAATATTAATATGGTTTGTGTCATGTGTTGCCGAAACGCATCGTGCTCCTTTTGATTTTGCAGAAGGGGAGTCTGAATTGGTGTCTGGATTTAATACTGAGTATGGTGGAGTAGGTTTTGCTTTGTTATTTATAGCGGAGTACGGAAATATTCTTTTTATAAGAGTATTGGTGATTAGTTTATTTTTTGGTGGAGTAATTTTTGTTGGATTTTTTGGAATAGGACTATGTTTATTAGTTGGGTTGGTTGGATGATTATTTATTTGGGTTCGTGCGAGGTATCCACGTTACCGTTATGATTTATTAATATATTTAATTTGAAAAAGTTATTTGCCTAGTGTTTTGAGAATTCTATTATTTTTAGTGGTAAGAGTTTATTTGTTAAATATGTAACAAAAAGTAGTTTAATTAAAATATTAACATTGGAAGTTAAAGATTAAGTGTTAACTTACTTTTTGATATGAGTTTGCTGTTTATAATTTCTGTTGGATTTTCTCTAAGTAGTTTATGTATAATAGTAATTCAGCCTTTGAGTTTAGGTTTAATACTTATATTAATAGTGTCGTGTGTGAGGGGATTAACAAGAATAATTATTTTCTCTTGATATGGTTATTTATTATTTTTAGTGTATGTAGGTGGTATGTTGGTTATATTTATATATGTAATTAGATTAATCCCCAATTTAATTTTTCTATCAAATAAGGTTTTCGTTTATTTTTTTTTAATTTTTTTGGGGTTTATAATAATAAATTTTTTTGTAATAAAAGAGTTAATTAGTATTGAAATTAAAGGTTTGTCTTTTTTTGACTATAATAATATAAGCATGGGGGGAAGGAGAATTATTATATTGTATGATAATTTTTTTTGTTATGTTTTATTGGCAGTTATTTTGTTATTTGTTTTAATTAGTGTAGTAAAAATTTGTTATTATTGTGAGGGACCTCTACGGGTTTTTAAATTTAAGTAATATATGCTAAGTTCGTTACGTAAAAGTCATCCTGTGTTGAAAATTGTCAATGGAGCTCTTATTGATTTACCAGCTCCTGTTAATTTATCTGTTTGGTGAAATTTTGGTTCTTTGTTAGGTTTATGTTTAGTTGTACAAGTTCTTAGGGGCTTGTTTTTGGCTATACATTACACATCTTGTGTTGAAATGGCTTTTGATTCTGTAATTCATATTATACGTGATGTTAATTATGGTTGGGTATTACGTTATATTCATGCTAATGGGGCTTCTTTTTTTTTTATTTGTTTATATTTTCATGTTGCTCGTGGAATTTATTACGGTTCTTATGTATTGATAGAAACTTGAAATATTGGAGTGGTATTATTATTTCTGGTTATAGGGACGGCTTTTGTAGGTTATGTGTTGCCTTGAGGTCAAATATCTTTTTGAGGGGCTACGGTGATTACTAATTTGTTATCAGCAATTCCTTATGTGGGTGAGATAGTAGTGTATTGGATTTGAGGAGGGTTTTCTGTAGATAATGCTACCTTAAGTCGGTTTTTTTGTTTTCATTTTTTATTACCTTTTGTCTTGATGGCGTTGGTTATAATACATTTTTTGTTTCTTCATCAGACTGGTAGTAATAATCCTTTAGGTATTAATAGGAATTTAGATAAAATTCCATTTCATCAGTATTATAGTTATAAGGATTTGTTGGGATTTTTTGTTATATTATTATTATTAATTGAAATTAGGTTATTATTTCCTAATGCATTAGGAGATTCTGAAAATTTTATTCCTGCTAATTCTTTAGTAACTCCTTTACATATTAAACCAGAATGATATTTTTTATTTGCTTATGCAATTCTACGTTCTATTCCTAGTAAGTTGGGAGGAGTGATTAGTCTAGTAATATCAATTTGTGTTTTGTTTTTTTTGCCCTTTTTACATGTAAAAGGTTGTCGGGTATGTAGTTATAATGTGTTTATGCAGTTGAATTTTTGATTAATAATTGGTTGTTTCTTCTTATTGACTTGAATTGGTGGATGTCCAGTGGAGTATCCTTATGAATTTATTGGGCAAGTTTTAAGGGTTATATGGTTTGGGGTATTTCTGGTACGCCCCTTTTTAGATTTATTATGGTTAAATATTTTAGACTATTAGGTTTTTGCTGGGCAAATAAAAGTTTTGAAAGCTTTTTAGAAGTGTTCGATTCACTTAAAAACTTGACTTAGTTAAATAATCTATATGTTTAAAATATGAATATATTATTTTATTCAATCTAAAGACCCTTGATTTCATTCGTGGAATAAGCCCACTAAAAGAATGATTAAGAATATAATACTTCTAGTTAGAGGTCAATGAGTGTTAGAATTTAATACATTTCTTGTTAATGGAAGCAATAAGATGATTTCTACATCAAAAATTAAAAAAATTACCGCTAATAAAAAAAATCGCATGGAAAAAGGGGCTCGGGTGTGAATTGATGGGTCAAATCCGCACTCAAAAGGTGAATTCTTTTCACGGTCAGAATAGGAGCGCTTATTAATAATTAACCCTAGTATTAGTAAAACGATATTGATAACGAGCAACACGAATAGATAAATCAAAATAGTTAACATAAACACGAAGCAATATACTATCATTATATACTATAATCTTGTGGTTCGGTGTTAGGTAAATGTTAAATAATATGTTTTAAGATCCTCATCAGTAAATGCAAGTATATAAAATTAGTCATACTACATCTACAAAATGTCAGTATCAGGCAGCAGCTTCAAAACCAAAGTGATGGTTTGTGGAAAAATGGTGAGTAATAATTCGTATTAAACAGACTAATAAAAATAAGGATCCAATTATAACGTGTAGTCCGTGGAATCCTGTAGCTACAAAAAAGGTTGACCCGTAAATACTATCTGAGATAGAAAAAGGAGCCTCTATATATTCTTCTGCTTGTAGAAATGTAAAATATATTCCTAAGATGATGGTTAATGCTATTGATTGGGTTGATTCTATATGGTTTCCGTGTATTAGTGAGTGGTGTGCTCAAGTCACTGTTACTCCTGATGCTAGTAAAATTGCTGTATTTAATAAAGGAATTTGGAATGGATTTAGTGGATTTACATAGACTGGTGGTCAGCAGGCACCAATTTCTGTATTAGGGGCTAGCCTTCTGTGAAAGTAGGCTCAAAAAAAGGCGAAGAAGAAACATACTTCTGAAGTAATAAATAAAACTATTCCTATTCGTATTCCTAGAGATACCTTTATAGTGTGATATCCTTGAAATGTTCTTTCACGGATAATGTCTCGTCATCATTGAAACATAGTTATTAATACTAAGAATAGACCAATAAGTATTGTGATGAACCCGTGATTATGAAATCAAGAAGTTAATCCTAAGGTTAAAAATATAGCTCCCAATGAGCCCGTTAAGGGTCATGGGCTATATTCTACTAAATGAAAAGGGTTTCGGATCAT